GCTCGGATTATAGAAGAAGGAATCGAGAAGAAAGTATCAGCAACAACTGGTTTTATTACGGGACAGCTCATGATGTTCATATCGATCTATTATGCGCCTCTGCATCTAGCATTGGGTAGACCTCATACAATAACTGTACTAGCTCTACCGTATCTTTTGTTTCATTTCTTCTGGAACAATCACAAACACTTTTTTGATTATGGATCTACTACCAGAAACTCAATGCGTAATCTTAGCATTCAATGCGTATTCCTGAATAATCTAATTTTTCAATTATTCAACCATTTCATTTTACCAAGTTCAATGTTAGTCAGATTAGTCAACATTTATATGTTTCGATGCAACAACAAGATATTATTTGTAACAAGTAGTTTTGTTGGTTGGTTAATTGGTCACATTTTATTCATGAAATGGGTTGGATTGGTATTAGTCTGGATACAGCAAAATGATTCTATTAGATTTAATGTACTTATTAGATCTAATATGGCTCGAATCTTTAGTATTCTCTTATTTATTACCTGTGTCTACTATTTAGGCAGAGTACCGTCACCCATTATTACTAAGAAACTGAAAGAAACCTCAGAAACGGAAGAAAGGGGGGAAAGCGAGGAAGAAACAGATGTAGAAATAGAAACAACTTCCGAAACAAAGGGGACTAAACAGGAACAAGAAGAATCCACTGAAGAAGATCCTTCTCCTTCTCTTTTTTCGGAAGAAAAGGAGGATCCGGACAAAATGGATGAAACAAAAGAGATCCGAATGAATGGAAAGGGAAAAACAAAGGATGAATTCCACTTTAAAGAGACACGCTATAAAAATAGACCAATTTATGAAACTTCTTATCTAGATGGGAATCAAGAAAATTCGAAGTTAGAAATATTTCAAGATAAAAAGGATAAAGAGATATTCTGGTTTGAAAAACCTCTTGTTAATATTCTTTTCGACTATAAACAATCAATATCAAATATCAATATTAAATCAAAACAAAATTAAATAAAAAATATTAAATTATTAAATAAAAAAAAAGATAAAAATGTAAAAATTTTTGATTATAATTATAATATAATTATTATAATATAATTATAATATAACTTATTTTGAATATGAAATATAATTAATATAAATTAACTTACTTTTTTTATTTTATAATTTAAAAAATGAAAATGAATAAAAAAATGAATACATAAAATAAATACAATAAGAGATAAGAAGAAATTCGGCCACCACCTATATATTTGATACCCTCTCCGACAAAAAAACTTGTAATACCGACTCCATTCGTAATTCCTTCAATTACTCGTTTATCAAAAAAATCAGTTAGTTGAGCTAATCCTCTTATACCGTTATTTAAGGATATTGCATAAAAAACATCTATGTAACCACGATTATATGACCAATCATATATCACATTTATTATTTTTTCCCAAAGAATTCGATTGGGAACACTTTTAAGAAATGAATTTCGGAAGTTCAAATTTTGTAAAGATGAATAAACAGGCTTATATAAAAAAGACGCTATAAATATTCCGATATAAGCTATACTCAATGAAAAACTTGCATTTGTCACAAATTCATACCAATCCACAGAATTATTTGAATTTTGATATATTATAGCTGGAGTTAACAATTTTGATAATATATCAAAATCCATTCCTTGTTGATTCATAGGAATTCCTATGGCTCCAATGAACAAAGTAAATATACCTAATACAAGCATAGGAAATAGCATAGCACTATCCGATTCATGGGGATACGAAAAAGTGTTCTTAATGTCAAAATGAGCAATAGTAATAAAGGGTCGCGTCATCTTTCTTATATTAATATCAATTGGATATGTCTTCTTCCCCAAAAAAGAAATCCTTTCATTATTATTCATTGTTAATAAAGATAATAACCGAAAATCTTTTTTAATTATTTTTTTCCCTTCTTTATCTTTTCCCCATAGACATATTGAATAAAACGAGTTATTTGTTTTACCGCTGTAATTTTGAAAATTTACATTTAAAGAGCCCTCAAACGTAAGTAAATAGATCCGAAACATATAAAATGCAGTTAATCCTGCTGTGGAAAAAGCTATTATTGCAAAAATCGGTGAATACAACCAACTATCATTAAGAATTTCATCTTTGGACCAAAAACAGGCAAGGGGTGGAATACCACAAAGGGAAAGTATACCTAATAAAAAAGCAGTTTTTGTAATTGGCACATGTTTTATTAAACCACCCATAAGAACCATATTTTGACTTTTATCTGGAGAATATCCAACAATAGCTTCCATTGAATGAATGATTGATCCGGACCCTAAAAACAACAATGCTTTTGAATAAGCATGAGTAATCAAATGAAATAAAGCAGCTCGATAAGACCCAATACCTAGAGCTAACATCATATAACCCAATTGAGACATTGTAGAATAGGCTAAACTTCTCTTAATATCTTTTTGAGCAAGAGCTAAAGTAGCTCCTAATAGTAATGTTATTATACCTATTAAAGCGATTATATTCATTATGTAAGGTATAACCATGAAAAGAGGAAGAAGCCGAGCGACAAGAAAAATTCCTGCTGCTACCATAGTAGCAGCATGTATAAGAGCTGAAATAGGAGTAGGTCCTTCCATAGCGTCAGGTAACCATATGTGAAGGGGGAATTGAGCGGATTTAGCAATTGCACCAGAAAATAATAAGAAGGCACACAAAGTAACAAATAAAAAATGAACTTCATTATTATAAATCAAACTATTGAATATTTCAAACAAATCCCGAAATTCGAAACTGCCCGTTATCCAATAAAGACCTAAAATTCCTAATAATAAACCAAAATCCCCTACACGATTAGTTACAAACGCTTTTTGACAAGCATTCGCGGCAATCGTTCGTGTGAACCAAAAACCTATTAATAGATAAGAACACACTCCAACTAATTCCCAAAAAATATAAATTTGTATCAAATTAGAACTAGTCACTAATCCCAACATTGAAGTATTGAAAAAACTCATATAAGCAAAAAATCTCAAATATCCTTGATCATGAGACATATAATTGTCACTATAAATAAGAACCATAATTCCAACAGTAGTAATTAAGATTAACATAATAGAAGTAAGTGGATCGATCAAGTAGCTGAACTCTAAAGAAAAGTCATTATTGATGGTCCAAGACCATACATATTGATAGATATAACTGTTATTTATTTGCTGAATAGACAGATTGGCTGAAAAAATCATAACTATACTTAACAATAAAACACTAGGAAAAGCCCACATGCGGCGAAGATCTTTTGTTGCCTTCGGAAAAAGGAGAAGTCCCACCCCTATTAACATAGGAATTATAACTGGAATGAAAGGTATGATCCATGAATATTGGTATGTATATTCCATAAAAACAAATAAAAATCTTTTATTCTTAGTTAACTGTTTCTGATTCATCAGCTCTTATTTTTTTTGAAAGGAGTCAGTTAATAAAAAAAATTAAGATAAGATATGTAAAATTAAAATAAATATCTTTTATTCTTAATTATTCTAAATCTTTTCCAAATACTTCAAACAAAAAAGATATTTCAAATCAAGAAGTTAGAATTGGTCAAATGAGATGACCAAGTTACCATTGAAAAATAAATACTTATCTTTTTTAAGTAAGATTTTATGAAACTACAAAAAAAAAAATAAAAATCTCAATTCTTATTACAATTTACATAATACAATATTTGAATCTCTAGAGAGAGTAAGGACAAATAATTACACCAAAAAGAATATGTTATTTTAATAGAATTCATAAAAGACAGACACAGTCCATAACTTAACCCCAGAAAAAAAAAAGAGTTCTTTTTTTTTTAGTTCGTTTATTCAGAATCATTAACCAATGAAGTTTTTTAATTGAGTGAAGGAATTACAAAAATAAAAGGACTTATTTTTTATTTTATATAAAAATATAAAAAATGATGTATACTTTAACAGATTAACTACTAGTCTCATTTTAATTTTACAATTTTCATTAGGTGCACTCTTTTTTTGAGCTTGACCAATTAAGCAATTAATATAAAAAAAAGATTATTAACGTTTTTTTATTAAATTCAAAAATAAAAGGTTGGTTTCTTATTTCTTAAACTTTTTGATGTATTTTATTACATGTATAAATATAGCATGACGAAAATAAACAACATAAAGACACAACCGCTTTGGTTTATATTTTTATATTTTTTATGAAAAGAGTCGAATTTAGACAATAAAGAGAGAATTATATATTATAGAGAATTATATATTATATAGTAAAAAACAATTGGTTTTGAACAATAGATGTCTTTCACATCCAACTATAGAACTGAATACCCTATCATAATTTTTTAATGGCAGTTCCAAAAAAACGTACTTCCATATCAAAAAAACGAATTCGTAATAATATTTGGAAAAGGAAGGGGTATTGGGTAGCATTAAAAGTTTTTTCATTAGCGAAATCTCTTTCTACAGGGAATTCAAAAAGTTTTTTTGGATAACAAGAAATAAATAATTAAACATTGGAATAATCTGGATCTATCTCTGATTCTAAAAAGAGTCTAGTTTTGAATTTCGTTTAGAATTTATAATAATTTATATAGAATAATCTTTTTATATATAAATTATTATATCTATTAAATTATTATATCTATATATAGAAATGATTTTCAAATAGGAAAGAACAAATATTTATTCGAAAAGAGCAAACATAAGATAATATAAGATCTTTAATCCAAATTAATGATTCGTTGAAACTAATTTTTTAAGTTTAAAACTTGTTTTGGAATCTTCGGAACACTCATTTTAAAAAATCATTATCAATATATATAATCCTTATCCTTATATATCCCTTATATCCCTCGTATAAAATATCCACCTAAATGCGACAAGAAGCTTTTATCAATGGATATTTTATACGAGAAATGTATAAATTTTGGTCATAAAAAAAATAATAAAAAGAAAAAAAGAACATTGAATTGCGGTAAAAACTATGTAGTTAGAAAAGTTCCATTTTAGGAGAGTATAAACTAAAAGAACTCCATTGTTAATGTTACGTTAAATAAAATAGACACTATAAATCTAAATTAAATATTAAATAAAATAATAAAAAATAAGGATTATTATTGTAACTAGGTTCAAATCACTATTTTTTAAACGAGTTTTGATTCATCAATTTCTTTATTCATGAATTTCAATGTTTCTTATAAAATAAAACTCAAAAATATTGAATGATTGAGTACTTTAACCTCGACAATTGAATAAAAATAGGTTATTATGATTTCGAAAAGCCGCTATGGTGAAATCGGTAGACACGCTGCTCTTAGGAAGCAGTGCTAGAGCATCTCGGTTCGAGTCCGAGTGGCGGCATGGCATCTTATAAAAGAGTAAGTCCTATAATGAATTCAATTCCCGATTTCCATTTCTATAATTGGGAGATTCTCCTCTTTTTTTATAATTTTTTATGATATTTTCCATTTTAGAGCATATATTAACTCATATATCCTTTTCGGTTGTTTCAATTATAATTTCAATTCGTTTGATAATCTTATTAGTTAATGAAAGCGCAGAACTATATGATTCATCAGAAAAAGGCATAAAAACCACTTTTGTCTGTATAACAGGATTATTAGTTACTCGTTGGATTTATTCAAGGCATTTACCTTTAAGTGATTTATACGAATCATTAATTTTTCTTTCATGGAGTTTGTCCATTATTCATATGGTTCCGTATTTAAAAAAAAAAAAAAACCCTTTAAGCGCAATAACCGCGCCAAGTGTTATTTTTACCCAAGGCTTTGCTACTTCTGGTTTTTTAACCGAAATGCATCAATCCGTACTATTAGTACCCGCTCTCCAATCTCATTGGTTAATGATGCATGTAAGTATGATGGTATTGGGCTATGCATCTCTTTTATGTGGATCATTATTATCAGTAGCTCTTATAGTCATTACATCTCGCAAAGTCATAAGTATTTTTGAGAAAAGCAATAATGAGTCGTTTTGTTTTGATGAGATCCAATACATGAACGAAAGAAACAATGTTTTATGGAACACTTCCTTAATTTCTTCTAGGAATTATTATAGGTCTCAATTGATTCAACAATTGGATCATTGGAGTTATCGTATTATTGGTATAGGTTTTATCTTTTTAACCATAGGTATTCTTTCGGGAGCAGTATGGGCAAATGAGGCATGGGGCTCATATTGGAATTGGGATCCGAAAGAAACTTGGGCATTTATTACTTGGACCGTATTCGCGATTTATTTACATATTCGAACAAATAAAGATTTTGAGGTTGTAAATTCTGCAATTGTAGCCTCTATGGGATTTCTTATAATTTGGATATGCTATTTTGGGGTCAATCTATTAGGAATAGGGCTACATAGTTATGGTTCATTTACCCTAACATCTAACTGAAGAAAGAACCTAATGAACACAAATAAACATGGGACAGCATATATATAAGAAAACGTCGTGTAAGCCATCGAGAACCTTTTGAATCACTAGTTTGATTCAAAAGGTTCTTACAAAGGCCAAACATATCTGGTTAAAAGTATAATTCATTTTTATTTTTAACTTAAGTTTAAGTTAAATAAGTTAAAAATAAACTTAAGAGAAGAAAAAATATTTGTTTTTTGTAATTGTACAACGAATTTTTTAAACATCTTATTCTTATTATAGTATAAGATTGATGTTTGATTTTTTATTTTATTAATTTTTTTAATAATTATCTATAATTATCTATAAAAATAATTAGATATAATATCTTCGACCTTGTCAACGGATAGTGAGAAAACGAAATCCGGATAAATACCAATACCTATTACAGGTAAAAGGATAGAGATCGAAACAAATAACTCTCTCGGTCCAGAATCAAAAAAATAAGAGTTTGGAGCATTAAAAAACTTGTATCCATAGAACATTTGGCGTAACATAGATAATGAATAAATAGGAGTTAATATCATTCCAATTGCCATTACAAATGTAATTAGTATTTTTGTTATTAAAAAAAGATTTTGGCTGGTAATTAGTCCAAAAAATACTATTAATTCTGCAACAAAGCCACTCATCCCCGGTAATGCAAGGGAAGCCATCGATAAGATACTGAAAGTCGTGAATATTTTTGGAACTGGGATCGCCATTCCGCCCATTTCGTCGAGAGAAACAAGACGTATTCTATCAAAACTCGTTCCCGCCAAGAAAAAGAGTGCAGCGCCAATAAAGCCATGAGATATTATTTGTAAAATGGCTCCATTGAGGCCCATATCACTTATAGAGCCAATTCCTATAATTATGAAACCCATATGAGATACGGAGGAATAGGCTATTCTTTTTTTTAAATTACGTTGACCGGGAGATGCTGAAGCTGCATAGATTATTTGAAGTGTGCCTACTATCATCAACCAGGGAGCAAATATAGAATGAGCGCGGGACAATAATTCCATATTGATCCGAACCAATCCATAGGCTCCCATTTTTAATAATATTCCGGCTAGAAGCATACAAGTACTATAATGTGCCTCTCCATGGGTGTCTGGTAACCATGTATGTAAAGGTATAATCGGTGATTTGACAGCAAAAGCAATAAGAAATCCAATATAGAATATTATTTCCAGTACTACTGGATAAGATTGATTAGCTGATATTTCAAAATTGAATGTTGGTTCATTGGAACCATATAAACCGATACCCAGAACTCCCATTAATAAAAAAACGGAACTTCCTGCAGTGTACAAAATAAACTTTGTAGCTGAATATAAACGTTTTTTTCCCCCCCACACGGATAGAAGTAGATAAACCGGAATTAATTCTAACTCCCACATGATGAAAAAAAGTAAAAGGTCTCGAGAAGAAAATGATCCTATTTGACCACTATACATTGCTAACATCAGGAAATGGAATAATCGGGAATCTCGAGTAACCGGCCGAGCCGCTGAAGTAGCTAAAGTGGTGATAAATCCTGTCAGCAAAATAGGTCCTATAGAAAGTCCATCTATTCCCAATCTCCAGTAAAAATCAAAAAGATTGATCCATTTATAATCCTCCGTCAGTTGCATTAATGGATCGTCCAATTGGAAATGATAATAGAATGCACAAGTTATTAGAAGGAGTTCTACGGTGCATATAAATATAGTGTACCACCTAATCATCTTATTTCCTCTATGAGGAAGAAAGAAAATTAAGGAACCCGCGAATATTGGCAAAACTACCACTATTGTTAACCAAGGAAAATAATTCGTAGTAAAAACAAGATACACTTGGACCAGAAAAGTCCGTGCTCGAAAAATCAAATATATAATTATATATTTGATTTTTCGAGCAGGGGGATTTTTGTCGGTAAAAAAAAAAATCAAATATATTCAGGTGGGATTTTGGAAAGGGATCAATAAGCTAGGCCCATGCTTCGAGTTGTTTCATGCCATAAATAAACTCGAACACTCAAGTAATCCGTTGGACAGGCGGATTCACATCTCTTACAACCAACACAGTCTTCTGTTCTTGGAGCAGAAGCAATTTGCTTAGCTTTACATCCGTCCCAAGGTATCATCTCTAATACATCTGTGGGACAGGCTCGGACACATTGAGTACACCCTATACATGTATCATAAATCTTTACTGAATGTGACATTGGATATATAAATTTTTGAACATCATAAATTTTCGATCTAGTAAACTTGTAAATGAATTATACATATATTTAGACACCAGATGAATCAATGATTTACCAGAATTTTTCTAATCAATCTGCTTCCAGATCGACTCATACGAGAGGTCCAAGATACTTTGATTTCTTGCATTTTTTGTAAACACGATCAATACGTTATGTATCATCCATGTTAATTTGACTTGATAAATATTAGAATTTCTATGATTAATACACTACTACTTATTTAACAAATTCGATTGATTTATACGAGTTGATTTTTTGTTACGATAAATTGCGGAAACAATAGCTGGTCCAATAGCTGCTTCAGCGGCTGCAATAGCTATAACAAAAATTGAAAAAATATTTCCTTTTAATTGGCGACTATCAAAAAAATCAGAAAATGTTACGAAATTTATATTAACTGCATTCAGTATAAGTTCAAGACACATAAGGGCTCTAACCATATTTCGACTTGTGATCAATCCATAGATACCGATAGAAAATAAATAGGCACTCACAACAAGTACATGTTCGAGCATCATTGACCAACTCCTTATCAATTTTGATTCATTTCAAGATGAAAAACAATTTAATGAGTTTAAGTGACTAGAATAAAAAAAAGTACTGAATAAGGGAATCTATTGGCAATAGATCAAAAAAAAGAATCTCTATTTTAGACATAAACAATCTTCAAATAAGATTGAAGTGAGGGGAAATGGATGTGATAACACAGAACAAAGTTTCATTTTGATTTCGGTTACTAGTTCGAAAGATTTATTACTGGCGGGCCACAGCAATTGCGCCTATCAAAGCAGCTAAAAGAATTATCGAAATGAGTTCAAATGGAAGAAAAAAATCTGTTGATAAATGAATTCCAATTTGTTGACTGTTACTTATCAAATCTTGCTCTATAATTTGGTTTGATCTTGTAGTCCAAATAATCCCGTACCATGACGTATCCAGAATAGTAGTCATTAGTGAAACAAAAATACCTGTACAAACCAACAAAGTAACGCCATCCCCAACGGTCCAAAGATGAAAATCTTTGTAATATTCTGAATCGTTCATGAACATGACAGCAAATATAATTAAGATATTTATAGCTCCCACGTAAATAAGGAGCTGTGCGGCAGCTACAAAATGAGAGTTTGATAGAATATAGAATAAGGATATACAAACAAGAACCAATCCCAACGAAAAAGCAGAATAAATTGGGTTGGTAAGTAATACTACCCCTATGCCTCCTAATATAAGACCGGATCCCAAAAAGACTAAAAGAAAATCATGTATTGGTCCGGGCAAATCCATTATATGTAAAGAGATAAATAAATTGAAATTTTTTCATGACCTTATTGAACCACCA